ATGGGTTGGATTGTGTGAATGATGATGGATTATTTTTGTTTGATTTTAGTGGGGGGTTTTTGTTGTTAGGGTAATTTGGGTTTGATTTGTTTTGTTTGGTTGTTGGGTGGTATAATCTAGGGATATATTATATTAAATGTTTGTTGCGCGGGGGCCGGATGGTCGTGTGAACGTTTGGTTTGTGTTAAGGTCAAATATGGAGGAATTTATGTTAAATATGATTTGATGATGAAAATGTTTGGACAATGTAGGGGGATTTCGGTTTGTTTTTAACGAATGCGATCAAAAAATGACACGATAAAAAGAAACGAACGCATGAAATTAAGGGTTTAGGTAATAATCTCTAGAACAGGATAGAATAAAGGGTATGTACACCAGGCATTACATTATTTAGTTCCTGCCTGACGGTAAGTAGCGCGGCTTAACGAAAGTGGACAAAGTGCATCAGTACAAAATTAAGATCCGGCCTTATCCAATGAGACCATGACAAGGTTAACTTTACGGGCGGTACGAGGTTCGACGGTCATGTGATGGACATGTCAAGAGGAAGGGATCACCTGCTACGCACTTGAAGGGCTTATTGAAGAGACCCCAAAAAAAGACAAGGTGTAGAAGGTCGGTATGCCGGGATTATGAGAGTAGGGAGGAGTATTCAACCGACCACTTGTATCTGTGAAGAGCGAGGAGGATGGAAGGGAACAGTTCATGGCCCTGAAGTTACAACCAATAGCGCAAAAGAGCAAGTCGTACTCGGGGTATAGGGGGTAAGTATGCGCCTGAAGCCAATAACCTAAAGTATAGCTAACACGGGGTAGCTCGGTTCTCGTGAGAAACACGATCAATAGATAACCAGGTTCTCTGGCTTGGGAGTACTTGAGATTGTTTGGAGAGTAATTGGGAGTAGGAGGTGGGCGAAGTTTATGACCTTCGGGAATTCAAAGGAGTACTGGGACATTATCCGTTTCCTAGAGAGAAGTGGTAAGTATATGAAGAGACAGTCGAACTTAAGAGACGCTTGCGGCTTGGGCTGTTGCTAGGACAAACTGGGTTTATGGTACCTGAAACAAGGATGTTACTAGGAGTGGCATGCTAGGAACATTATCTCCTGGGAGAAAATGTTTGGGTTTAGGTTGGAAGAGCATTACTATTAAGGTGGATTATCCTACATTGACTTAATGTCTGATGGGGTAAATAATGTAATGCGAAGTAGTACATACCCTAGGGGCCCTATTGCAGGACCTGTGGGGGGGGAAGGGGGGGGGTTGGAAAGTTAAAGAAAAAATAAGCGTATAGGTTCTTGTAGTTAAATTTTTAACGACGGCTTTTCAGGCCGTAGATCTTGGAGAAAAGCCGAGCGAGAATTTATGATAGAATTTGTTTTATTTCTAAGTGGATGTTTTGTTTTAGGGGGTTTGGCAGTGGCTTCTAATCCTTCTCCTTATTATGGAGTAGTGGGGTTGGTTGTGGCGTCTATTGCTGGGTGTGGCTGGTTGGTGAGTTTAGGGGTTTCGTTTGTGTCGTTGGTGTTGGTTATGGTTTATTTGGGGGGGATGCTGGTAGTGTTTGTTTACTCAGTTTCGTTGGCGGCTGATCCTTATCCTGAGGCTTGGTTGGATTGAGGGGTTGTTGGGTATGGTTTTGGGATAGGGTTGATTGTTGTAGTAGGGTTGGCTATGGGGGGGGCTTTTGAGTCTTTGGTGAGCTGGGGGGTTGTTAACAATGAGGGGTTATCGTCAGTGCGGTCGGATTTTAGTGGGGTGGCTTTGTTTTATTCGTGGGGGGCGGGGNTGTTTTTAATTGGAGGGTGAGGTTTGTTGTTGACTTTGTTTGTGGTATTGGAGCTTGTGCGGGGTTTATCTCGTGGGGCGATTCGGGCTGTTTAGGGGTGTCAGAGAGTAGTTTAGTTGAAAATGCCAGCTTTGGGAGTTGGTGATAAGGGTTTGACTCCTTTCTTTCTGAGGAATGTGGTGAACTCTAAGAAGGGGTATAATCTTCAATCTTTGGTTTACAAGACCAATGTTTTTATAAACTATTAGAGTTGCTTAGAGCTTTAGTAGCTTGTTTTCTAGGCTAGCTACGAGAGGGAATAGAATGAGGATAATTGCGAAGTAGGTAAAGGAGGCTAGTTGTCCGATGATAATGAATGGGTGTTCGACTGGTTGGCTGCCTACTCAGGTTAGGATAAGGAGGTTGGCTACTAGGATTCAGAATAGGATTTGTGAAAGAGGGCGAAAGGTTATTGAACGTTGTTTGGATACATGTAGAAATGGGATGAGGAACAGTACTAGTACTGAAGCGGCTAGGGCTAGGACACCTCCTAATTTGTTTGGAATTGATCGTAGGATGGCGTATGCGAATAGGAAGTATCATTCTGGTTTGATGTGTGGAGGTGTGGCTAGTGGGTTGGCTGGTGTAAAGTTTTCTGGGTCTCCTAGTAGGTTGGGGGAGAATAAAGCTAAGGTGACTAGAAGGATGAGTATTAATGCGAATCCTAAGATGTCTTTGGTAGAGTAGTATGGGTGGAATGGGATTTTATCGCAGTCTGAGGGGATGCCTAGAGGGTTGTTTGATCCTGTTTCGTGGAGGAATGTTAAGTGTACTAGTGTGAGGCCTGCGATGAGGAATGGAAGGAGGAAATGGAGAGCGAAAAATCGGGTTAGTGTTGGGTTGTCTACTGAGAATCCTCCCCAGGCTCATTCTACTAGTGTTTGACCAATGTAGGGGATGGCTGAGAAAAGGTTTGTAATGACGGTAGCTCCTCAGAATGATATTTGTCCTCAGGGTAGAACGTAGCCTACGAAAGCAGTTGCTATAAGGGTGAGGAGAAGGATGACTCCGATGTTTCAGGTTTCTTTGTTTAGGTATGATCCATAGTAGAATCCTCGTCCGATGTGGAGGTAGATGCAGATGAAGAAGAATGAGGCTCCGTTTGCATGGAGGTTGCGGATTAGTCAGCCAAATTGGACGTTTCGGCAGGTATGGGCGACGGAGGTGAAAGCTAGGGAAGTATCTGCTGTGTAGTGTGTAGCTAGTAGTAGGCCGGTGATGATTTGTGTGATTAAGCATAGGCCTAGTAGGGATCCAAAGTTTCATCAAGCAGAGATGTTTGATGGTGTAGGGAGATCGATTAGTGAATCGTTGATGATTTTTAGTAGTGGGTGATTTTTTCGTAAGTTGGGGGCCATTGGTTATATTCTGTATGTGGATAGGAAGATGATAAATATGGATAGGGCGAAGGAGCCTAAGTAGGCCTTGATTAGTCCTGAGTGTGCAGGGGTTATAGCTTTGGTGGCTATGAGTTGTAGTTGGGCCAGCCCTTCTGGTCCTAGTAGTTTATATCAGGAAAGGTCGGTTAAGTGGGAGGCAATGTTTTGGCTGTTACTTAGTAGGTTTGTTGTGTTGAATCGATGTGTTAGGGGGTTGAAGTAGCCTAGGGATGTGGAGAAGTTGTAGAATGGGCCTTGTTTTGTTAGAAGTAGGGTTTGAGTTATTTTTGAGATTTCTAGGGCTAGGGCGATTCCAAGAGCAGTTACAACTAACGCTGTAATTTTGATGTATAGTGGTATTGTTATAGGTGGGGTTTTTGTAGGTAGGATGAATGAGGTAATGATAAATCCGGCGGTGATGCTTCCTAGGGCAAGGCGGGTGATTGGGGAGATTACTGCTGGGTTGTTTTCGTTTATTGGGGTTAAAGGAGGGATTCGTACAAATCCTGCTTGTACTAGCATGGTTATGCGGATAGTATAAACTGCAGTGAAAGATGTGGCTAGTAGGGTCAGTAAGAGGGCTCAGGTGTTTAGATATGATGTATTTAGGCTTTCGATAATTTGGTCTTTTGAGTAGAATCCTGCTAAAAATGGTGTTCCTATTAGGGCTAGATTGCCAATAGTTAGGCAGGAAGTGGTTATGGGTAGTATTTTTTGTAGGCCGCCTATTTTTCGAATGTCTTGTTCGCCGTTTAGGTTGTGAATGATAGAGCCGGAGCATAGGAATAGTATGGCTTTGAAGAATGCGTGTGTTGAAATGTGTAGGAAGGCTAGTTGGGGTAGGTTTAGTCCAATTGTAACTATTATAAGTCCTAGTTGGCTTGAGGTAGAAAAGGCAATGATTTTTTTAATGTCGTTTTGGGTTAGGGCACATGTTGCTGCGAATAGGGTGGAAATGGCTCCAAGGCACAGACATAGAGTTAGAGCAGTTTGGTTGTTGTTGAATAGTGGGTGGGTTCGGATTAGTAGGAAAATACCGGCTACTACCATTGTGCTAGAGTGAAGTAGGGCGGAGACAGGGGTTGGGCCTTCTATGGCAGCTGGTAGTCAGGGGTGGAGTCCAAATTGGGCGGATTTGCCAGTTGCAGCGAGAATAAGTCCTAGGAGGGGTAAGGTAGAGGTTTGGGTGGGTGAGGTTAGTTGTTGGATTTCTCATGTGTTTATGGTAGAAGCTAGTCATGCTATGCAGAAAATGAGACCTACGTCTCCGATTCGGTTGTAAAGTACGGCTTGGAGAGCGGCAGTGTTTGCTTCTGCTCGGCCGTGTCATCAGCTGATGAGTAAAAATGATATGATTCCGACTCCTTCTCAGCCAATGAATAGGATAAATAGGTTATTGGCAATAATTAGGATGAGTATTGCGATTAGGAAGAATAGAAGGTAGGTGAAGAATTTTGTGATGAATGGGTCTGAAGCTATGTATCATGTTGCGAATTGTAGGATAGACCATGATACAAATAGGGCGATTGGGAAGAATGTGAGGGAGTAGAAGTCCAGTTTTAGGCTAATTGGGATTTTGAAGTTTATGATGTATTTTCATTCTCAGAGGGTAATGAGGCTTTCTGATCCTGAATACATGTAGATTGTTATTGGAATTAGGCTGATTAGGAAGGAAGTTTTAACTGTGTTTGTAATGATGGTTGGGGAGTTTTTTAGGTTGTCCGATAGGAGAGGGAGGATGATTGGGGTTGAGAGGGTTGCGAGGGTTAGAAGTATAGATACGTTTAGGACAAGTGATAGGTCCATTACTTTCACTTGGATTTGCACCAAGATGTGTGGCTCCTAAGACCATTGGATTACTATTATCCTTTGAAAGTAAGGGGGCTGAGGTTTTATACTCAGATGCAAGAGTTAGCAGTTCTTGTTGGTTTAACCTCCCCTCGGCAGGTAAGAAGATTTTAACTTCTATCTTTAGGATCACAGTCTAATGTTTGGGTTAAAACTATACTTGCATATTGGAATGCCGGAAATCAGTTCGGGCTTAAGAATAAGGAGAAGTATAGGGATTATATGCAGGGCTATTAGTAAGTGCTCTCGTGTTGTGGAGTTTTGGATGGATGTGATGTGTGATGGGATTATGCCTCGTTGTGTTATTATGAGTATGTAAAGGGTGTATGAGGCAGTTAGTAGGATTGCGGTTCCTGTTAGAATAATTGTTAGGGATGATCAGTTGAATAGTGCAATTATAATGGTGAGTTCTGCTATGAGGTTGGTAGTTGGAGGGAGGGCTATGTTTGTTAAGTTAGCTAATAGTCATCAGGTTGCTATTAGTGGTAGAAGAGGTTGTAGTCCTCGTGTGAGTAAGAGAATTCGGCTGTGGGTTCGCTCATAGTTGGTGTTGGCTAGGCAGAATAGTATTGAAGAAGTTAGGCCATGTGAAATTATTAGGATTATTGCTCCTGAGATGGCTCATTGGGTTTGGATTATGGTTGCGGCTACAACTAGGCCTATGTGACTGACGGATGAATAGGCAATTAGTGATTTTAGGTCGATCTGTCGTAGGCAGATGGCACTGGTTATGAGAGCCCCTCATAGTGCTAGTGTGATGAATGGGTAGTGTAAGTTATTTGATGAAGGGTCCACTAAGATGGTGATTCGAATGATGCCGTAGCCGCCTAGTTTTAGTAGGAGGGCGGCTAGAAGTATGGATCCGGCGATTGGGGCTTCTACGTGGGCTTTTGGTAGTCATAGGTGTAGGCCGTATAGGGGGGCTTTTACCATAAAGGCGAGGAGGAGGGCTAGGCTGGAGATTATTCCTGTTCAGGAGGTATTTATTGTAGGGTGGTGAAGTTTAAGTATTGGATAGTATAGCGTGCCTATTTGGTTGTGTAGATGTAGGATGGCGATTAGTAGAGGAAGTGAGCTGGCAAGTGTATAGAATAATAGGTAGATGCCGGCGTTTAGGCGTTCTGGTTGGTTACCTCATCGTGTGATTAAGATTAAAGTGGGGATTAGGGTGGCTTCGAATGCAATGTAAAATAATATAAGTTCTGATGCTGAGAAGGCTAAGAGGAGAAATGGTTGGGCTAGGGTGAGGGTTATGATGAAGATTCGTTTGCGGATAATGGGTTCTTGTTCTAGGTGATTNTGGCTTGCTATGATTATGAGTGGAAGAAGTCAGCATGATAGAACTAGTAATGGGGAGGAGATTTGGTCAATAGAGGTTCAAGGAGTCAGGCCTTTGCTTGGATAATATGTTGGTACTAATCATTGGAGGCTAATGGTGGCGATTAGTAGGCTATGTGTTGTAGTGTTAGTTCATAAGTGCTTGCATGGGGATAGGAAGGTTAAGGGTAGTAGTATAATAGTAGGAATGATGATTTTTAGCATTGTAGTAGGTTGAAGTTATGTAGGTGGTCAGTGCCATGAGTTCGGGTGGAGGCGACTAGAAGCGCTAGGCCAGTGCCTGCTTCACAGGCAGAAAAGGTTAGTATGATAATGGATAGTAGGGTTGGGGATGAAGTTTGTGTTTGGATAGGTCATATGGCTAGAGCTACGTATATTGATAGCATTATGCTTTCTAAACATAGTAAGGCTGAGATTAGGTGTGTTCGGTGGAAAGCTAAGCCTAGGCCGCTTAGGGCGAAGGCTGAGTAGAAGCTTAGGTGAAGGTAGGTCATAAAGAAAGTTATAGGGTGTGAACTATAATCTGTTGAGTCGAAATCAACTATCTTGATTAGACTAACTTTCTTATTCTGCCCATTCTAAGCCTCCTTGGATTCATTCATGAATTAGTCCTAGGGTGAGGAGGAGGATTAGTACTGAGGCTCATATTATGGTGGTATCGGGGGAGTTGAGTTGGGTGGCTCATGGAAGGGGTAGGAGAAGGGCAATTTCTAAGTCGAACAGCAGGAATAGGATAGCTACTAGAAAGAATCGGATTGAGAAGGGTAGTCGGGCGGATCCTAGGGGATCGAAGCCGCATTCGTATGGGGATAGTTTTTCTGGGTCTGGGTTTATTTGTGCTAGTCAAAAGTTCAGTGCGGTTAAGATAATACTTAGGATCAGGGATGCTATTATTATAAATAAGATTATGTTTATTACTCTTCTCTGGGTTTAAACCAGATTCTAAGGATTGGAAGTCGATTGTAATTAATATACTAGAAGAGTAAGATCCTCATCAGTAGATAGAAATGTAGAGGAATAGTCATACTACGTCTACGAAATGTCAGTATCAGGCTGCTGCTTCGAAACCAAAGTGGTGGTTTGAGGTAAAGTGGTATTTGATTAAGCGTAGGAGACAAACTAGTAGGAATGTAGATCCGATAATTACGTGAAGGCCGTGAAACCCTGTGGCTACGAAGAAGGTTGACCCGTATACTCCATCTGCGATGGAGAATGGGGCTTCATAATATTCTATAGCTTGAAGTGCGGTGAAGTAGAAGCCTAGGAGGACTGTTAGGGTTAGGGCGTGAATTGCTTGTTTTCGATTAGCTTCTGTAATGCTGTGGTGGGCTCATGTGACAGTGACCCCTGAAGCTAGTAGAATAGCGGTATTTAATAGGGGTACGTCTATTGGGTCTAGGGGTTTGATTCCCACAGGAGGTCATTGTCCTCCTAGTTCTGGTGTGGGAGCTAGGCTTGAGTGGAAGAAGGCTCAGAAGAACCCGAGGAAGAAGAAAGCTTCTGAGGTAATGAATAGTACTATTCCGTATCGTAGGCCTTTTTGGACGGTAGGGGTGTGATGTCCTTGGAACGTGCTTTCTCGGACAATATCTCGTCATCATTGAAACATAACGAGAGCTGTAGAGATTAGGCCTAGGATTAGGAGTTGTGGGGAGTTGTAGTGAAATCACATGGTTAGGCCAGAAGTAGTTAGGAGGGCGGCGGCTGCTCCAAGAATTGGCCAAGGGCTTGGGTCTACTATATGATAAGAGTGAGCTTGGTGTGCCATTGAGATTAGATGTTTTCTTGTAGGTATAGGCTTAATAGGAGTACGAATACATAAGCTTGGATTATGGCTACTGCTACTTCCAAGATGGTTAGTAGGAATAGTACAATAAATGTTAGCAGTGATACTGCTGGTATTGTTGAGAATAAGGCTGTTGTAGCTGTTGAAATGAGCTGAATAAGTAAGTGTCCTGCTGTGAGATTAGCAGTTAGGCGCACACCTAGTGCTACAGGTCGAATTAGGAGGCTTGTTGTTTCGATTAGGATTAGAGCTGGGATTAGTGGTGTAGGAGTGCCTTCGGGTAAGAGGTGCCCTAGGGAAGCAGATGGTTGGTTTCGTAAACCGACTAGGAGGGTGGCTAGTCATAGGGGGAACGCTAGGGCTAGGTTTATGGATAGTTGGGTGGTGGGTGTGAATGTGTAAGGTAGAAGTCCTAATAAGTTAATTAGTAGGAGGAAGATTATTAGGGATGTAAGGATTAGGGCTCATTTATGTCCTTTTTTGTTTAAGGGGGTTATTAGTTGTTTTGTAACTATGTTGATGAATCATAGTTGTAGGGTTGATAGTCGATTAGTGATCCATCGGTTGTCTAGGGAGGGTAGGAGTAGTGCTGGGAATGTCATTGAGATAAGGATTAGGGGGATTCCTAAGAATGATGGACTTGAGAATTGGTCGAAGAAGCTTAAGTTCATGGTCAGGTTCAAGGAGTGGTGTTTGGGATTTCTGGTTTTTTGCTGGTTGGGGGGTTTATGGTAATGAATGATAGTACTTTAGGTTGAATGATCAGGGAGAAAGTCATCCATGAAATGAGCATGATAAAAAATCAAGGGCTTGGATTTAGTTGAGGCATATCATTAAGGAGGGGTACACCCTCTTTCTCTAGCTTAAAAGGCTAGTGCTGTTTCATAGCTTCTTAATGATTAGGACGGATGAGAAGCAGATCAGTTCTCGAAGTTGGCAAGAGGGGTGGATTCAACAACGATAGGTATAAAGCTGTGGTTAGCTCCACAGATTTCTGAGCACTGTCCGAAGAATACCCCAGGTCGGGGAGCGAGGAATGAAGTTTGGTTAAGGCGTCCTGGGATTGCGTCGGTTTTCACTCCTAGGCTTGGGACGGCTCATGAGTGGAGAACATCATCAGCAGTGACAATGACTCGTACTGTGGATTCTGTTGGGACGATAACACGATGGTCGACTTCTAGCAGGCGGAAGTGTCCTAGTGGTAGTTCTGTTGTTGGGATCATGTAAGAATCAAATGATAGGTCTTTAAGATCAGTGTATTCGTAGGTTCAGTATCATTGATGTCCGATGGCTTTTAGAGTTAGGTCTGGTTCATTGATTTCGTCTATCATGTAAAGGATTCGAAGGGATGGTAGGGCTAGTATAACTAATACTATGGCTGGAAGAATTGTTCACACAAGTTCGATTTCTTGTGCGTCGACTGTACTAGATGAGAGTTTTTCTGTTAGTATTAGAGTTAATAAATATAAGACCAGGCTACAGATAGCTAAGGCGACCATTAAAGCATGATCGTGGAATTGTGTTAGCTCTTCTATAATAGGGGATGATGCGTCTTGGAAACCGAGTTGTGAGTGGTTGGCCATATTTAGGTGTGAGGTGTACTGGATTTTCACCTGTAATTTAGTCTTGACAAGACTATGTAATTGTTTTACTAACACCTCTTTAATGAGAAAGAAGCATAAGTGGTTTATATGCGGTTGGCTTGAAACCAACATATGGGGGTTCGACTCCTTCCTTTCTTGGACTTGTACAAAAGCTGGTTCTTCGAATGTGTGGAATGGAGGTGGGCAGCCATGGATCCATTCTACATTTGTAGTTGTTAGTTCAGGTTGGAAAGCTTTACGTTTTGATGCGAAGGCTTCTCAGATTATGAATACTAGTATGATTACAGCTGTTAGGGAGATTAGGGATCCTACTGAGGAGATAGTATTTCATAATGTGTATGCGTCTGGGTAGTCTGAGTATCGTCGTGGTATACCGGCTAGGCCTAGGAAGTGTTGGGGGAAGAAGGTTAGATTTACGCCTACGAATATAACTCCGAAGTGGGTTTTAGCTCATGTAGAGTGTAGGGTATATCCGGTGAATAGGGGGAATCAGTGAGTGAATCCTGCTAGAATTGCAAATACTGCTCCTATGGATAGGACATAGTGGAAGTGGGCTACTACGTAGTATGTGTCGTGTAGGGCAATGTCCAGTGAAGAGTTTGCTAGGACAATTCCTGTTAATCCACCAATGGTGAACAGGAAGATGAAACCTAGGGCTCATAACATTGGGGGATCCCATTTGATTGTTCCTCCGTGCAGGGTTGCCAGTCAGCTAAAGACTTTAATGCCTGTGGGAATAGCAATGATTATGGTGGCAGATGTAAAGTAAGCTCGGGTATCTACGTCTATTCCTACTGTGAACATGTGGTGGGCTCATACAATGAATCCTAGGAATCCGATGGATAGTATAGCTCATACTATTCCTATATAGCCGAATGGTTCTTTTTTCCCTGCGTAGTAGGCTACAACATGGGAAATGATTCCGAATCCTGGTAGAATTAGGATGTAAACTTCTGGGTGTCCGAAGAATCAGAATAGATGTTGGTATAGTACTGGGTCACCTCCACCTGCTGGGTCAAAGAAGGTAGTATTAAGGTTACGGTCGGTGAGTAGTATTGTAATACCAGCGGCAAGTACTGGTAAAGATAAGAGTAGTAGGACTGCGGTAATTAGAACTGATCATACGAAAAGGGGTGTTTGATATTGTGATAGGGCTGGGGGTTTTATGTTGATGGCTGTTGTAATGAAGTTAATAGCTCCTAGGATAGAGGAGATACCTGCTAAGTGTAGTGAGAAAATAGCTAGGTCTACTGAGGCTCCAGCATGGGCTAGATTACCTGCTAGGGGTGGGTAGACGGTTCATCCTGTACCTGCACCGGCTTCTACTGTAGAGGAGGCTAGGAGTAGAAGGAAGGATGGAGGAAGTAACCAGAAGCTTATGTTGTTTATTCGTGGGAATGCTATGTCGGGGGCTCCAATCATTAAGGGGACTAGTCAGTTTCCAAATCCGCCGATCATAATTGGTATAACTATGAAGAAAATTATTACGAAAGCGTGGGCTGTGACTACAACATTGTAGATTTGGTCGTCTCCTAGTAGGGCGCCTGGTTGGCCTAGTTCAGCTCGGATGAGAAGGCTTAAGGCTGTACCTACTATTCCGGCTCATGCACCGAAGATTAGGTACAGAGTGCCGATATCTTTGTGGTTGGTTGAAAATAATCATCGGTTAATGAATGTCATAGGTAAGATGGCTGAGTGTTTAAGCGTTAGGCTGTAGTCCTTTTTACAGAGGTTTAATTCCTCTTCTTATCGGCTCTGTGGTGAAATTCATGATGAGTTGCAAGCTCATTGATGTACATTAAGTATGTGCCGGGGCCTTAGACAGAAGCCAGTTGGTTGAGGCATATAGCTGTTAACTATAGTGTTATGGGATCGAGGCCCATCTGTCTAGTGGTTGAGTAAGGCCCTAGCTTAATTAAAGCATCTGAGTTGCATTTAGGAGATGCAAGGTAATATCTTGCGGGTCTTAACAGAAACTAAGAGGGTTTCACTCTTGTTTAGGGCTTTGAAGGCCCTCGGTTTTAGTAATCCTAAGTTTCTTAGATAATAGTGGTAATTATGGGTGAAATGGGTAGAAGCATGATAGACGTAGCAGCCAAGATAGCAATTCAAGTGCTGGTTGGTTTATTAGTGTGTCACAGTTTCATGTGATTTGTGGTATGTGGAGGGAGTGTGATTGTTGCACAGTAGGCAAGGCGTAGGTAGAAGAAAAGTCCTAGTAGTGATAGGAGGGAAATAATAATTGCTGCTGAGGCTATATCTTGTTTAGTTAATTCTTGGATAATAAGTCATTTTGGAAGGAATCCTGTTAATGGGGGTAAACCTGCAAGGGAAAGTAGTGCTAGAAGTAGTGTTGCACTTAGTGTTGGGTTTTTTGTTCATGTAGTTATTAAGGTTGATAGTTTTAGTACTTTAATTGAATTCAGAGTTAAAAATACAGCTGCAGTTATTAGGGTATACAGGTAGAAGTTTAGTAGGGCAAGTTTGGGGTTATACACAATAATAATTGCTATTCAGCCTAGATGTGAGATGGAGGAAAATGCTATGATTTTTCGCACTTGGGTTTGGTTTAGTCCTATTCATCCTCCTAGGGCTGCAGAAAGGATGGCTAGGCCTGTTAGTACTGTGGGGTTGAGTGAATGGGAGGTTATATATAGTAATGTTATTGGGGGTAGTTTTATTGCTGTAGATAAGATAAGTCCGGTGGTGAGGGGGGCTCCTTGGAGTACTTCTGGAAATCAAAAATGGAATGGGACGAGACCGAGTTTTATTGCGATGGCTGAGGTTAGGATTAAGCAAGATAGTGGGTGGGTTAGTTGGGTAATATCTCATTGTCCGGTGTGTCATGCATTAGTTATGCTAGAAAATAGAACTAGGGTAGAGGCAACTGCTTGGACTAGAAAGTACTTAGTTGCGGCTTCAATTGCTCGGGGGTGATGTGATTTCGAAATTAGTGGTAGGATAGCTAGAGTGTTGATTTCAAGTCCTGTTCAGGCTATGATTCAGTGGTTGCTTGAAATTGTGATGGTTGTCCCTATTAGTAGGCTGGTAATGAAGATCAGTTTTGCCTGTGGATTCATTAGTAGGGGAAGGAGTTAAACCATCATTTTCGGGGTATGGGCCCGATAGCTTATTTAGCTGACCCTACTAGGAAGTTAGAAAGTAATATAAGGGAAGTATGAAGGGTTTTGATCCCTTTAGTACAGGTTCGATTCCTGTTTTTCTAAAGGTAAAGGAAATGAGAGGGCTGGTATACCTCTATATCCACTTTATCATAGTGGCCCTTAGGTGTTCAGGCACATTTCCTGGATATTCTTAGGTATGGGGGTAAGCCTGCATAGCAAATTGGTAAACTAATATGTCATAGACATAGGGCTAGTGTTAATGGTAGGAAGTTTTTTCATAACAGGTGCATTAGTTGGTCGTATCGAAATCGTGGGTATGAGGCACGGATTCACAGGAATCCTGCTGAGAGCAGTAAGACTTTTGTTGCTAGTACTACAGGAAATAATTCTTGGGGGGGATTGAGGAGGCTTGGGTTAAAGAAAAGAAGAGCAGTTAAGGTATTTATGAGTATAATATTGGCGTATTCAGCTAGGAAGAATAAGGCAAATGGTCCTGCTGCGTACTCTACATTGAAACCTGAGACTAGTTCTGATTCTCCCTCTGTCAAATCGAAGGGGGCGCGGTTAGTTTCGGCAAGAGTAGAGACATATCATATTATAGCTAAAGGTCAGCATGAGAAGATTAGGTATAGAGGTTCCTGAGTTACTGCGAGGGTGCTTAGAGTATAGTTTCCACTAAGGAGAATGATGGATAACAGAATAATTGCTAGAGTTACTTCATAAGAGATAGTCTGGGCTACAGCTCGTAGGGCTCCAATTAAAGCATATTTTGAGTTGGAAGCTCAGCCTGATCACAGAATAGAATAAACTGCTAGGCTTGATATGGCCAGGAGAAATAGTATTCCTAGGTTAAGGTCAGCTAGGGGAAATGGAAGTGGGAGTGGTGTTCAGATTGAGATGGCTAGGAGAAGGGCTAAAATTGGGGTTGCGATGAAGAGAATTGGTGATGATGTTGATGGGCGGATCGGTTCTTTGATGAATAGTTTCACTCCGTCTGCTAGTGGTTGTAGGAGTCCGAATGGACCAACGATGTTTGGGCCTTTTCGGCCTTGTATATAGCTTAGAATTTTGCGTTCTACTAGTGTCAGGAAGGCTACTGCAATTAGAATTGGGATAATATAGGAAAGTGCTATGATAAGGCTGATTGTAAATGGGTGGTTGATCATAGGGTTTGGTTGGGAAGCTAGGGAGAGGATTTGAACCTCTGAGTTAAAGGACTTAAGCCTTTTGCATTTGCCGGACTCTGCCACGCTAGCTGGTCCTTTTCTAGGACGTGGGTGGAGTGATAGCTTTTCGTAGTTTAGTTGTTTTCACTACTTAAGGCGAGGGCTTGCTTGTGGTATTGGCCCTACTTTTCCTATCCTTTCGTACTGGGAAGAGTTTGTCATAGATAGAAACCGACCTGGATTACTCCGGTCTGAACTCAGATCACGTAGGACTATTAATCGTTGAACAAACGAGCCCTTAGTAGCTGCTGCACCACTAGGATGTCCTGATCCAACATCGAGGTCGTAAACCTCCTTGTCGATATGGACTCTCGAAGGAGATTGCGCTGTTATCCCTGGGGTAGCTTGGTTCATTGATCAATTATATTGGGTCTGGATGCTATTAGCACGTTGAGATGTCTCTCTTAGTCTAGATGGATGGTCTAATTTTTGGAGGATTTGTTTTTCTCCAAGGTCGCCCCAACCGAAAAAATGCAGGCCAGTACTTGTATTTGAGTGAACCCGGTGGGTGTTTATGTGTTTTAAGGTGGCTGCTGTTTTTAAAGTTCCACAGGGTCTTCTCGTCTTATGGGTTTATCCCTGCTTTTGCACAGGGAGATCAATTTCACCGATTGCCTGTAAGAGACAGTTAAGACCTCGTTTAGCCATTCATACTAGTCTCGATTTATGGGACAATTGATTGCGCTACCTTTGCACGGTTAGGATACCGCGGCCGTTAAACATCGGGTCACCGGGCAGGCATCACCTTCAATACTTGTATTATTTGCTGAAGGCTATGTTTTTGGTAAACAGTCGGGCCTTGACGGGTTTGCCTAGTTCCTTTTACAGGTTTTAATCTTTCTTAATGGACGCTCCTCTGTTGGGTTAACAATGTATGTTGATACTCTGCTTGTTTGATTAGTTGTATCTTGGTATTTTGTTAATAATGTGTGGATGTAAGCTTGCGTCGTAGAGGGGTTACCCTGGTTACTCATTCTAGCATTAATTCTCCTATTGAAATATAGATTGGCCTGTTAGTGGGGAGGGAGTCATGGAGTTCTTATATTTTTGAGGTACTGAGCTTTAACGCACTCTTTGTTGATGGCTGCTTGAGGGCCCACAGGAAATTAGTGAAGGTTATTTATCCGCTCGTGGAGATTGTATTCTTTTTTAAAGGAGCTGTACCCCCTTTAAATTGCCCTTAATTCGCTTCATTAGGGTTTTGGGTTTCCTTGGAGAAGAATTAAGAGAGAACTAAGATTCGTTTCACAGGCAACCAGCTATCACCCAGCTCGGTTGGCTTTTCACCACTACTAATGAGTCATCCCACTCTTTTGCTACAGAGACGGGTTCGCTCAAGATAGCTGCTCATAAGTAGCTCGCTTGGGTTTCGGGGTGGCAAACTTCAATTCATTTCGCTTGGTTTTTCTTGCTAGACCATGATGCAAAAGGTACAAGGGTTGATCTTTGCTGTTTTTAGCTTTGCTTGTTTCATTTTTATTTCATCTTTCCCTTACGGTACGTGATCTCTATCGCTCCAATGGTGTCTTTTCTATCGCCTATACTGGGACTAATGAATGCTTTAGTTGTGTGTATGTAGTGACTTTGTTATTCCAGGTCATGTATTTTGGGCTAGAATCTGGCATCAAGACGATCTGGTATTATCAGACATCTTTCAGGTGTAAGCTGAATGCTTTGGTTAAAGCTACGTCTTGGTAATCTAAGTGCACCTTCCGGTACACTTACCTTGTTACGACTTACCTCATCTTTGGCTTAATGGCTTATTAGTTAATAGGTGTGTGGGTCGCCTTTGAGGAGGGTGACGGGCGGTATGTACGTGCCCCAGGGCCGGCTTAAAGAGGGCTCGATTGTCCCACTTTACTGCTAAATCCTCCTTCCAGGGATCATTTCAGGTCCCTTTGCCGTTATGTTCTAATTTAGAAAATGTAGCCCATTGCTTCCACTCCATGGGCTATACCTTGACCTGTCTTATTAGCGTGGTTAGGCTATTGCGTCCACTGTTGAACTTTCAGAGTAGGTGGGCTGGCGACGGCGGTATATAGGCTGTTTTGAGCAAGAAGTGGTCAGGTAATATCGTGGATCATCGATTATAGAACAGGCTCCTCTAGGTGGGTTTGAGGCACCGCCAAGTCCTTAGAGTTTTAAGCGTTTGTGCTCGTAGTTCTCGGGCGGATGCTTGGGTAATATGAAGCATCAAGATTTAGGGCCAGGCATAGTGGGGTATCTAATCCCAGTTTGGGCCCTGGCTTTCGTGGATTTCAATTAATCGTTGTTCTAAGATTTTCTTTGATGGTAGTGGCCTTATGGGTATCTTGGGCTTGTGACGGCTCAGTTACCTTTTAATCTTAGTTACTTGGATAGCATGTGACCACGCTTTACGCCGTTATAATGTTAATTTGGGTTTCCTGTATGACCGCGGTGGCTGGCACAGGATTTACCACCCCTAAATTTGCTATGGCTAAGTCAAGTTTACACTCATTGCTTAATGTTAACTACTGCTGAGAACCCGTGGGGGCGTGGCAATTGCAAGGCGTCTTGGGCTACGGTTAAGGTGTGCCTGATGCCTGCTCCTATCTACCGTGTTAAGGGTGTCCAGGGCTTCTACACTGGGGCGCGGATACTTGCATGTATATACCTAGCAAAAACTAACAGTAAGGTTGGGACTAAGTCTTTTGTCTTTGGGTGCGTGTAGCATCCATCTTGACATCTTCAGTGTCATGCTTTGTTATAAGCTACAGAGAC